TTTCTCTTGTTTTTCTTGCTGTTGAAATTTCTTCAATTTTGATTTTTACACACGTCTTTTTTTCGGAGGTCTACAGCCATTATGGGGCAAAGGAGTTACATCCCGTACAAAAGTTAATCGTATACCACTTTTGCTAATAGCTCGTAATGCTGCGTCTCTCCCGAGACCAGCACCTTTTATCAAGACTTCTGCGCGTTGCATCACTACTGTACTAAGAGCGGTTACTGCTATGGTTTCAGCAGCAAATGGGGACGCTTTTCGTGTACTCCGGAACCCACAATTACCGGCAGAGGACGAAGAAACCACTTGACCTCGTACATCTGTAACAGTCACAATGGTATTATTAAAACCTGCTTGAACATGAATAACCCCTTTTGGTATTCTACGCACACTCTTACGTCGACGTCGGGTCCTACGTGAAACCAATTTCAGTCTCGCTTTTGCCATATTTTAGCATCTCATAAATATGCGTCAAAGATCTATGGATCTATCCATTTTTGAATATCGGGCCTTTCCCGAGGTTGATTATCCTTGTCTTTGTTTATGCCTTGGGTTGGAACAAATTACTCGAATTCGGCCCTGACGGCGTATTAATCGACATTTTTCACAAATTTTACGAGCAGAGGCTCTTATTTTCATATTTGCCGACTTTTCACCTTAATTCTGAATCTACGTCTTGGAAGAAAATAAGTTTCTTGAAATTTTGTATTTCGAATCATATTGAATGAATGTTGAAAATGTTGAAGGTGAAAAAAATACCGAAATTTTTCATTCTTTTCGACTAATTGAAGACTCGTTGTATTATAATAAACCTAAGCGGTAGCTTTCCCGAAATATAACCGAGAATTAGATCATTATTATCTAAATGAACCCCAAAGATGAGACCGTAGATGAGATACGATATTAGACAACCTGTCCCCTTTCTTTGTCACAAATAGAAAGTTGCGAATTTCATTTGGATATTAGAAGGATTACCATATATAACACAAACATTCTCCACCTATTCTTTCTAATCGAGCCTCTCGGTCTGTCATTAGACCTCGAGAAGTAGAAAGAATTACAATCCCCATCCCGCCTAAAATTCTAGGAATTCGTTGATAGTTAAAATAGATTCGTAGACCGGGTCGACTGATGCGTTTTAAATTTAAAACTTTTCTATTTCTATAAGGCCCGTCCCGATTCCTTCTATAGCGTAGGGTTAAAACCAAAAAAGATTTGTTGTTTTCTCGATGTTTTCTCACGTTTTCGATAAAACCCTCGCGTAAAAGTATTTGAACAAGACTTTCGCTAAGATTCGTAAATGCTATTCGAACCACTCTTTTTGTATTCATCTCAGCATTTCGTATCGAGGTTAGTATGTCAGAAATAGTATCCTTAGCCATAATGAATTAAAGTATTGGTCCCTCCCAATTTTGATATAATCAACATGTTTTTCTTGTTTTTTCTTTGGTTATGACTATGCATTTTTCAAGGGATATGCGTGAGACACAATTTACTAACTGAATCGTAATTGATTTCTTTCAAATAACTACCCTAAACATAACTATATTCTTTCTGGAATTATATTATCATGGAACGAGATTAGGGTCTCGTTTTATAATACTTCGGGAGCTAATGAAATTATTTTGGTAAAATTGAACTGTCTCAATTCCTCTGAAATCGCACCAAAAACTCGAGTGCCTTTTGGATTGCCTTCTTTATCAATGACAACTGCGGCATTATCATCATATCGTATTATCATACCGTCGTCGCATTTGAGTTCTTTACAAGTACGTACAATTACAGCTCTGACCACTTCTGATCTTTCTAACGACATTTTCGGAACTGCTTCTTTGATTACAGCAACAATAACGTCACCAATATGAGCATATCGACGATTGCTAGCTCCTATGATTCGAATGCACATCAATTTGCAAGCCCCGCTGTTATCCGCTACATTCAAATAGGTCTGAGGTTGAATCATATCATTTGTTTGATTATTTTTTTTAGGCAAAGTAACGGGCGAAGAAAAAAAGAAATATTGTTTGTCCAAAAAACCAAACCTGCACCTTCGATTTGTATCCCCAAAAGCGATTTTTTTTTGCTTGTGCCGTTTTCTTTTACATTTCCAAATTTTATCCCGAAAGAATGAATTGAGTTCGTATAGGCATTTTGGACGCTGCTATTGAAATAGCCCTTCTAGCTATATTTTCTGTTACGCCACCTATTTCATAAAGTATTCGACCTGGTTTAACAACAGCTACCCAATATTCAGGCGATCCTTTACCCGAACCCATACGTGTTTCTGCGGCTCTGACTGTAACCGGTTTGTCTGGAAATATACAGACCCATATCTTTCCACCGCGGCGTGCATTTCGTGTCATTGCCCGTCGACCTGCTTCTATTTGTCTAGACGTGATCCAAGCAGGTTCAAGTGCCTGAAGAGCATATTTACCGAAACAAATATAATTACCTCGATAAGAAATTCCCTTCATTCTTCCTCTATGTTGTTTACGGAATCTGGTTCTTTTGGGGTTATAGTTGATGGTTGGGTTTAAATTCCATCTCTACTCCAGAATCGGACGTGAGAGTTTCTTCTCATCCGGCTCCTCGCGAATAAAAAGATTCAAAAATAGGGAATTTTAAGGAAATTTAGATAGAATAGAATTTGAATTAAGATAGACTTGTAGTTCATACGATATTCATCGATTTCATAAGTATAAGTAATATATCGAAGTATGGAGTTCAGCGAATCGATCTCAAATTTGGTAGTAATTTGTATCTTCTTTCTATCGTATAGTGAAAGACCTAAAAGAACTATTTCTATGAAATATAGATATATATATAATTTTATTGGTTTTAAGAATCTTAAAACGAATCTTTCTTTTGTTTTCTCCTTAAATTTAACCGCCTTAGCATCTTTAATTGATCCAAATTTAGTAATCCAAGAAAAGAAAGGTTTCGCGGGCGAATGTTGACTCTTTCAATTCAATTTCGATTGTGGCCATAATTTCTAACTTTTTCGAATAGATGAATTGGTCTCGGGTTCGTTCCGCCATCCAGATCAATGAATCATTAGAATTCGTGTTTAATCGAATTTTTGAGATCCACAGGTTCCGTCGTTCTCATCGCTTCTTACTTAATGTTTAGGTCTGAATTCTGCAATGGAGCTCAATGAAAGTTGTGCGTGAGTCAATCTTCTCAGTCTTTATTGACTCGAAGCTCTTGATTTTTTTGTTCTTTGGGCGGATTCATTTTAGTATGGATGAATCTGTATTAATGCTTTCTTACATTGCCCTTTTTTTGAGACGGCTCATAGACCTTACATATTCCATATTGGAATTAGATAGCATCAATCGTCGTTTTCTTTCTTTCTCTCATCCTTCCATTTATCCACACCCTTATTTTCTTTTCTCTATTTTGATTCACAACTTAGAATCTTATTTTTTTGTTTTTATTTAGGCAAAAAGGTTTCAGTTGCTACAAGGATATGACTGATCTGTCATATCTTGACCGGTTCTTTGGATCCAGATAATGCGAAGTGATGAATTGGGTATTTTTCTAGAGTTATTAGTTTCGACTATCAGTGGCTTTTTTTACTAACCCGAAAAAACCAACGAGTCACACACTAAGCATAGCAATTCTATCAAGCATTCAATTGAATTTTTATTAAACCCGATAGAAGTACGAAGAATTACGAATTCAAAAAATTTTTTGGTTTTGGATTGAACAGAAAAAGCAGAAATGGCTTTTTCGTTTTTTAGTATTAGCAACTAGAAGGAAAGGTCCAGTCAAAGTTTCTTATTCTCCATCAATAAATATCCAAATTTTAATGCCTAATATCCCAGAAATAGTTCGAACTGGATAGGAACAATAATCGATTTTCGCTTGAATGGTTTGTAGGGGAACTCTACCTTCTCGGATCCATTCAACCCGCGCAATGTCTTTTCCGTCAATACGTCCTGCAATTTGTACTCGAATTCCTTTTGTATTTGCTTGTTCAGTTAATTCAATTGCTTTTTTCATTGCGTTTCGAAATGAAACTCTCTTATTTAATTGGAAGACGATAAATTCTGCAAGAATAGTAGGATTTCTATAAGGCTTTGCAATTCTTATGATAGCAAGGTTAAATTTTCGGTTCACCCAAAAAAATTCTTTTTGTAAATTTCTCTGTAATTCTTTGATTTCTTGCGGTCGCTTTTCATTAAATAATTTTGGGGATGCTGTATAGATTTTAATTTTGATTACATCGATTTGTTTTTGAATCTCTATACGTGTAATTCCTTCGACGACGGAGTCTATTTTCATCTGTTTTTGTATATAATTCTTGATATAATCTCTTATTTTTGCATCTTCTTGTAAATTTTCTGAATACTTTTTTGGTTGTGCAAACCAAAGGGAATAATGACTTTGGGTTGTCCCAAGTCTGAAACCCAGTGGATTTATTTTTTGTCCCATGCTCCTCCATTATCAGACATATCGTGCTCTTCTCTAGTTCTATACTGATTTTTCCCTTTCCTTTTTTTTAACTCTTGCATAGAGTCTGTTTCAAAAAATTTCTCTGGCTTGAACCAGAATGTCTCTTCATATTCACTTATGGAGATATCTTTCATTACAATCATTATATGGCAGGTCGGTTTTTTTATCCGATAACTACGTCCTCGCGCTCGAAGTTTTAGTCGCTTCATAGTAGTACCCTCGTTGACTTCGGCTTTACTAATGACTAAACCTGCTTCGTTAGAACCAAGAAGGGAACTAGCATTTGCTGCTGCCGAATAAACTACTTTAAAAATGGGATAACATGCTCGATAAGGCATGAGTTCTAATATCATAAGTGTTTCTTCGTAAGAACGTCCACGAATTTGGTCAATGACCCTTCTCGCTTTGTGAACAGACATAGAGATATGTTGACCTAAAGCGTATACTTCTGTTTTGTTCTCCTTTATGACCATAAAATTATCCTCCTACTAATCAATTATAAACATCTCTATATTTTAACTCTTCTTAACGACGAGATTTAT